AAAAAATTGGTGCGATCGTCAATATTGTACCAAGGGTGCCTTTAGAGTATACCGAATCAGTATAGCTATCCTTCTTCTGACACAGCAACGCAATTTCAATACTGATTGAAATGAAATGCTATAGCTATATAATTTCATTCTGCTTTTGCTTGTAGATGTAGAACCATGTACTATAGATCGGGTAAAATGTTAATCCGATGGATTGGTATCTAATAATTCATAAATTAGATTATCATACTCCCACAATTCAATTAGAGGCGAAATCTAAACATCTCTTTTTCGTGTTTGTAGAATAGGTTTTTTTGGAATCCTTTTTTGAATCAATTGCTTAGTCGTCCAGTAAGAAGTAAGAACAATACATAACATAGTATTCGATATAAAGAACGAGAACAACGAATAAAAAAATGGAAATGGAATAATAAAAAAAAAAAAAAAGATTTTATTTTTTCGAGTGATCTGATCGTGTGATACCTTTACCCTTTTTTCTTATAATTCGAGATATTGTATGAATGGGCCTTCTAACTTCTAATGAGTTAAAATTAAAGTAAACAAAGTATAAAGCATTAGAAAAAAGATATAAGGCCACACTTCGTTCGAAAAAATACACGATACATTTAATAAAAATAAGAAATAAAAGAAAGAATCAAAATAGAAATTTTTTTTTTTCAAATTTTATTCCATAGTGAGAGTGAGTCAAAGAAAGTTTCCTTTTTTGAATAAAATTATACAAGACGGGTTCGTTCGTATTAGTATTTAAAAAATTAGTATTAGTTTTTTTAAGAGTTGTCCAATGAATCTCTTGATTCGGAATTAGGGAATGAATAGCTGTTACAGATGATGAATTGTTTTTCTCTTTGTCACTCTATTTTTTTTTTATTGCCGTCTAGAACCTCGACTGATTCTAATTGATAAATTCAAAAACTTTCACTTGAACTTATTCGTTCAATTGGTATTTTTTCTTATTCTCGTATCTTTCAAAAATTTGACCATATATTTAATAGATTTAAGGAAGTCCCTTAAAAACATCTACTTAGGCAAGTACTTTACAAGCATATGTTTAAAAATAGCATATTTCCTTTAGCTTCTTCATGCCTACGATAACTAGTTATTTCGGTTTTCTACTAGCGGCTTTAACTATAACCTCCGTTCTATTTATTGGTCTGAGTAAGATACGACTTATTTAAAATGAATTGAATGAGCAATTCAGAAAAAAAAAATAAAAATTTCTGCAGTATTCCATCTATTCTATAGGTGCAAATTTCCAATTCTGGGTCATTGAGATTCATGAGTAATACAGATTAATATTTAAGGATAGATATTACCTCTCTTTTTCTCTTTTCAAAGAAAAAATGGAAATGATTGAAGTTTTTCTATTTGGAATCGTCTTAGGTCTAATTCCTATTACTTTGGCTGGGTTATTCGTAACTGCATATTTACAATATAGACGTGGTGATCAGCTGGACCTTTGATTAATTAAGGTTGAATTTTTTGATTGACCGCGTGCTCTTTCTTTACTTTAATCCCGAAAAGGTCAAATTGAGAGTCTGTTCCATTATTGACATGTAATTTTGACCTAACAAAACAAGAATGGAATCGCGCTCTGTAGGATTTGAACCTACGACATCGGGTTTTGGAGACCCACGTTCTACCGAACTGAACTAAGAGCGCTTTCTTACCACAATAAAAAATAAAAAACGAATGTCAGGAAAAAGATTCCTTTTGTAGCTCCAACACATCTTGCATGCGCCTACATATGCTATCCTATATAGCAGGATATAAATAGCAGGATATAATGAAAGATCGTCTATATCCAATTTTGAATCGATCTCAATTGATCTCTCGTTACTGTTCCGAGGATAAGAAATAAGTAGGGATGACAGGATTTGAACCTGTGACATTTTGTACCCAAAACAAACACGCTACCAAGCTGCGCTACACCCCTTTCGATTGATTTACAGTGTCATTGTAGAGAATCCCCATTTTGTTTTCCATATCTTTATCTTTATTTCCAGAGAAAAATGATATTTCGATTTATTATTTGTCTTTGGTCTCATATCGGATAACATATAATAATAAACCGACACACGTATGAAATATATATGAAACCGCCTTCAAATTGCTGAATGTTCAGGCGGAAGAGACCTTCTTTTTTTTTTCTTTTTTTTTCTTTTAAGATTTTAGATTTTAGAAAAGAAGAGGAAAATCTTAGCTACTAAATCCTTGTACATTTCCATTGGAATTAGGGAGTCCATGTACAAATACAGGTGGTTCCTAGTTACATATACATTTGATCATATAGCTATTTTGTTTATGTATTACAATAAAGAAGGAGGTTTTAAAATGCGAGATCTAAAAACATATCTCTCCGCGGCACCGGTACTAAGTACTTTATGGTTTGGGTCTTTAGCAGGTCTATTGATAGAGATTAATCGTTTTTTCCCAGATGCGTTGACATTCCCTTTTTTTTCATTCTAGTTATTTTATTGGTCTAACTGTTGGCAGAGGAGGGATTGAAGAAGATTAGAGATAGAACGCAATATCTGTGACTAGTCCTTCTCCCCTCCCTACTCTTTCTTCGAACAGTTAAGTGAATATAAAACCAAAAAGGGGGTTCATGGCCAGGGGTAAAGATACCCGAGTTAAAGTTATTTTGGAATGCACCGGGTGTGTTCGAACGGGTGTTAGTGTTAATAAGAAATCAAGAGGCATTTCCAGATATATTACTCAAAAAAATCGACACAATACACCCGGTCGATTGGAATTGAGAAAATTCTGTCCCTATTGTTACAAACATAGGATTCATGGGGAGATAAAGAAATAGATAGAATCGATCACCTGCGTGTCACTCCTTCAAGGAACCCGAAAAAAGAGATATTAACATTAACTATATCTTAGATAGTTAATAACACATAATTAATATAACATATATTCAAAAATTAATATATTAATAGCATAGAATATATAGAATCTCTAAAAAAAAAAAAAAAAACAAATTCTATTTCTTAATTCTAAATCATTTTAGATTTGATCAAACGAAATAGGATTTTTTGGATAAGGAATAAACAAAACATGCATAAATTCAAGCGACTTTTTCATAAATCCAAGCGTTCTTTGCGTAGGCGTTTGCCCCCGATCAAATCGGGGGATCGAATTGCTTATAGAAACATGAGTTTAATTAGTCGATTTATTAGTGAACAAGGAAAAATATTATCTAAACGGGTAAATCGATTGACCTTAAAACAACAACGATTAATTACTATTGCTATCAAACAAGCTCGTATTTTATCTTTGTTACCTTTTCTTAATAATGAAAAACAATTTGAAAAGGGCGAGTCGACTGCTAGAACTGCTGGTCTTAGAACCCGAAATCAAATCAATAGGCTTACTCTTAAATAAGGCTTACTCTTAAATAGAATCAAACTCCCAATCCGAATTCAAATAAGGATTTCTTTTTTGTTTAAAATACAGGTTGTAAGAAAAAAACGAATTGAATTGGGTAAGAACAAGGAATCAATCTTTTTTTATTGAACGTGTTTGCTCATTTTAACGACTGTATCCTATCCTATTCTATAATAAAAATTTCTACTCTACCTTCCCGGAGTTCATTATTCAGGGAACTCCATTTAAAGCATCTCGAGCGATTCCTTCCAATTGCCTTATTTTATTATTTCATTGGAAATCATATAAAGACTTTTTTTATTTAATATAGCCATTTGCGCAAGTATTTTACGATTAAGAAGCAACTGCCTCTTGTACAGACTGTGCATTAATATACTATAACTATAGGATACCCGCCTCTCGCGAATTACTGCATTTATTCGCGTGATCCACAAACGACGAAAATCTCTCTTTTGCCTATCTCTATCCCGATGAGCCGAAACCAAAGCTCGTATTTTCTGTTGAGTAATAGTTCGAGTAAGTCTTGAACGAGCCCCCCGAAAGCTTGAGGCAAATAAACGCATTTTTGTTCTACGGTTCCGAGCTATATATCCTCGTCTAATTCTGGTCATTGAATAAATGAAACGTTGAGGAATAACTGATCGATTTGCTTTCTTTCAGTTACTCTTTATTTTCTTTACTAGCCTATTAATTAACAAAACGGGTTCTCCCAATGTATAAGGTAAAAACTCCAATGGCTTTTGCTACAATAACCTTCCCAACCACGATTTTTTTCGAGGCATTTTCTCAATGCCTCGAAAAAAAAAAAAGCACAGTAAATATAAATGGATAACGAAATGGTGGGTTCCATCGTTTATATGGTTACTTCTTAAATTAAACGGTAAGGCCCTCTCTAAACACCGGAGCCGCTTTCTTCGTTCTTGATTTAATCAATATATTAACTTGTACAGTTCACACTCTTTGACTCTACCCATGGGATTATCCAGTAATAGACCTTTCACAAATAGATCCACCCAATACAGTAACGGTATTTAATTATGAAGATTTGTTGGGTAGCTGACCGTCTGAGTCCGTTCTTGCAAGAGTCTGGGTATAATTTTTCTGCTTTTTAAATAAAATAAAAAAGAATTTCCCTGGATAATCAGTTGCTACCAATGGGTAATTCTTTTCATCTTAAATTGAAAAATTAAGGGGTGCACGCGTTTGTCCCAATGGAAACCAAAAATTTAGTCCACAATATACACAATAACAAGATATGGTAGATCTTTTTTTAGATCGTGAATGGAAGAACTCCATTCTATCCTATTCGTTGGTACTGTACCGATCACTGATACTGTCATTTTTTTTTCTTTTGTCCCAGCCCAGGATCTGAACGAGTCGCACATACACCCGAATACATGTTCCTCTGCGCTGAGGACATCCCCTAAGAGCGGGGGATTTCGTGACATTTTTTATTGGCTGCCTTGTATTCCTAATAAGTTGTTTAAGAGTTGGCATGGAAATCGTATCTGAATCGTATATCGAAAGGGGATGGTTTAGATTGATCCTAACCGGATGATTATGATTTCTTTTAATTTTTAATATAATATATTTTTATAAATTATATTTTTATAAATCTAAATTTTACTAAATTTAATATACTAAATAGAAACTATTAAACTGTTAAATATTAAAATTTCAAAATTTTATTTTAAATGTGATTTATGTGAAATCTTTGCTATTTTTCAACCGCTACACGATCAACAATTCCATGAGCTTGGGCTTCTGTTGCTGACATAAAAGCATCCCTTTCCATGTCTTCGGATACCATCCATAAGGGTTTGCCCGTTCTTTGTACATAAACCCTTGTGATGGTTTCGCGCAGCTTCAGCAGTTCTTCCGCTTCCAGGACAAATTCTCCTACTTGGGCCATAAAAAAAGCACTAAAAGGCTGATGAATCATTACCCTGATGATAGAACATAATAAATAGTTATTCGATCTTTCATGATTAAAGAATAAGAAAAAACGATAGAATTGACCAACCGTACATGCATGGTTTGCACATTGCATACGGCTCTTTAATAGAATTGACTTTTACCTTCCATCAAAATCAAAGAAAAAAATCAGAAAATATAGAGTCTATCAGACGCAGATTGGTAAATGATCTAATAACCGCCCTTCCTTTTTTTTTAGGAGTTTCAAAAATACTATGACGGTTCCGTTGCTTTATATCTTTATTATTTTTTTTTATTTCATTTGTGATTCAGCAATCCCAAAGTTTCTTTTTTTCGTATTCTTTTCTTTCCGAACATAGCCAAAACAGCCTTTCTTTGGGTTTGGGTGTGAAAAAAAAAGGTTTGTGACACTGAAACAGGCCTCCGATAGATAAGAAAAAATCGGCAATACCTTATTTTCATACTACTCTTTCGATACATAATTTAATGATTTTTTAATTGTTTTTTGAAAAAACAATACAATTTTGTTTCTATCGAATTCTAAGTGCCATGCTATTATTACTGAAAAACATTTTATATGGTGAGGGCATAGTCTTTTTTCTCTAAAAAAAAAAAAAAAAACTCATTGGCGCCAAGCGTGAGGGAATGCTAAACGTTTGGTAATTTTTCCTCCGACCAGGATAAAAGATCCCATTGAAGCGGCTAATCCCAGGCATATTGTCTGTACATCTGGTCGCACAAATTGCATAGTATCATAAAGAGCTATTCCAGGTATTACCCATCCGCCTGGAGAGTTGATAAACAAATAAAGATCTTTGGTATCACTCTCCATAGTTAGATATAATATAAGAGCAATAAGTTGATTAGCTAGATGGGTATTAATTATTTGGCCTAAAAAAAGCAATCTTTCTCGATAAAGTCGGTTGATTAGGATAAAATTCGATCCTTTAGGAACCGTACATGCATACTTTGATGCATACGGTTCCACAAAAATTGCGAAAACAAATAAGAATCAATGTGTAGATCCTAGCTCTCCTTCTTTTTTCCTAAGAGGCTCCTTCTAATTTTTCTATTCTAACGAATAAATCGAATAAATTTTTCTTCCATTTTTCAAGAAAAATGAGTTTTGGCCTGAGAAAAATGAGTTTTGGCCTGTTTACCTAAAAAAAGGGGCATTTACTAAACTTTTGAACTAACTTCTTTTTGATGTATTGTTTCATCGAGATTCAATCTAAATCACAATGTCATTCTCTTGTTCCTGAATGGTCCTCTTCAATTCTTTTAGGTTTATGCTCTACTCCGAGTAAAGATCCACCCGGTTTTTATTTGCACATATAGAGCAAAAGCCCCTACTACCACGTCTTTTTGCGAAGACTTCTTTTTTTTTTTCAATTCATTTCATGTCTTCCGTCAAATATTCGACGTATTGATCATATTAGTCATGTAATTTTGATTAACAGTTGTAAATTAACAGTTGTAAATTACTTTAATTTAAAAAAATTTAATAAATAAAATAAATAAAAAAGTCAAATATGATACAAGTAGTAATCATAGATAATATATTACAAATTGGGTTTTTTCTAAACGGAGCCTGGATACCGCATTTTTTTATTAGTCCAAACAAACAAGCCAACCATAAATTTGATTCTAATCGATAATATTAATCTGGATACCTCCCAACAAAAAAATCTTATTTTATTTCATTGCACTTCACGCTCAAAATTTTGGATGATTCGATCAATCCTTTTTGGGCGAAGCTGAAGGATATCTCAATCGGGGGAGAAAACGGGGAAATCCCATATGACCCACTATATCTGACAAGTCGCACTATATGTCAACCCAGGATGAAGCGTTTTCCCCAGGATTTCGAAAGGGTATTCTTGGAACACCAATAGGCATAAAATGAAAGAAACAATTAAGTACTATATCTCAATCTCACTTTAATGTGGAATCGTAATAATGGTTTTTTTTTTTTTTTATTGTCTTTTCTCCTATATTTTAGCCATAGATTAGATAAATTTATAAATAAATTTATAAATAAACTCAAGGAAGACAGAATGAATAAAATAACAGAAATTGGGGCACTTTGAAAGATAAAGGAATACGACCATATAAAATGATATCAACCCCCCATTGCGTATTGGTACTTATCGGGTATAAAATAGATTTGCTTCTCTTTGTTCCTACGAACAGAATTAGAATTGTTCCTTTATTATTACATTACTACTTTATTATTACTAAAAGACTGGAACAAAGATTAATCCTTTCTCTCAGATAATGCACTGAAAGGGAGAGGGCCATAGTATAGTTTTCCAATGCAATAAAGTCACATAGTGTCTATTTTTTGTTGATAAAGGGGTATTTTTTCCATGGGTTTGCCTTGGTATCGTGTTCATACCGTCGTATTGAATGATCCCGGTCGTTTGCTGGCTGTCCATATAATGCATACGGCTCTGGTTGCTGGTTGGGCTGGTTCGATGGCTCTATATGAATTAGCAGTTTTTGATCCCTCTGACCCTGTTCTCGACCCAATGTGGAGACAAGGTATGTTCGTTATACCCTTTATGACTCGTTTAGGAATAACCGATTCATGGGGCGGTTGGACTATCACAGGCGGGACTATAACGAATCCGGGTATTTGGAGTTACGAAGGTGTGGCCGGGGCACATATTGTGTTTTCTGGATTGTGCTTCTTGGCAGCTATCTGGCATTGGGTGTATTGGGATCTAGAAATATTTACTGATGAACGTACAGGAAAACCTTCTTTGGATTTGCCCAAGATCTTCGGAATTCATTTATTTCTCTCAGGAGTGGCTTGCTTTGGGTTTGGCGCATTCCATGTAACAGGATTGTACGGTCCTGGAATCTGGGTGTCCGATCCTTATGGACTAACCGGAAAGGTCCAATCTGTAAATCCAGCGTGGGGTGTGGAAGGTTTTGATCCTTTTGCTCCGGGAGGAATAGCCTCTCATCATATTGCAGCAGGGACATTGGGCATATTAGCAGGACTATTTCATCTTAGTGTCCGTCCGCCACAACGTCTATACAAAGGATTGCGTATGGGAAATATTGAAACCGTCCTTTCCAGTAGTATTGCTGCTGTCTTTTTTGCGGCTTTTGTTGTTGCTGGAACTATGTGGTATGGTTCAGCAACTACTCCGATTGAATTATTTGGTCCCACTCGTTATCAATGGGATCAGGGATATTTCCAGCAAGAAATATATCGAAGAGTTGTTGCTGGGCTAGCCGAGAATCAAAGTTTATCCGAAGCTTGGTCTAAAATTCCTGAAAAATTAGCTTTTTATGATTACATTGGGAATAATCCGGCAAAAGGGGGGTTGTTCAGAGCGGGTTCGATGGATAACGGGGATGGAATCGCTGTTGGGTGGTTAGGGCATCCTGTCTTTAGAGATAAAGAAGGCCGTGAACTTTTTGTGCGTCGTATGCCTACTTTTTTTGAAACATTTCCAGTTGTTTTGGTAGACGGTGACGGAATTGTTAGAGCCGATGTTCCTTTTCGAAGGGCGGAATCGAAGTATAGTGTCGAGCAAGTAGGTGTAACTGTTGAGTTCTATGGCGGCGAACTCAATGGCGTCAGTTATAGTGATCCCGCTACTGTTAAAAAATATGCTAGACGTGCTCAATTGGGTGAAATCTTTGAATTAGATCGTGCTACTTTGAAATCCGATGGTGTTTTTCGTAGTAGTCCAAGGGGTTGGTTTACTTTTGGACATGCTTCATTTGCTCTGCTCTTCTTCTTTGGGCACATTTGGCATGGCGCTAGAACCCTGTTCAGAGATGTTTTTGCTGGTATTGATCCAGATTTGGACGCTCAAGTAGAATTTGGAGCATTCCAAAAACTAGGGGATCCAACTACAAAAAGACAAGTAGTTTGATACAACATTGCTCCCTTATCTATTTTTTGACATGGGTTACCGGAGAAATTTTGATCTGAATCGCCGACTTGTCTTTGAGTCTTGCTCCTTCTTTAATCCATTAATCCAGGAGATGGCTCCAAATAATGTAAACAGGTACGGAAGCTATAATTGTAAACCACAATCAAATCTATGGAAGCATTGGTTTATACATTCCTCTTAGTCTCGACTCTAGGGATCATTTTTTTCGCTATCTTTTTTCGAGAACCACCTAAAGTTCCAACTAAAAAGATGAAATGATTTTTCATTATCTCGCTTGAAGTAATGAGTCTCCCAATATTGGGAGACTCATTACTTCAACTAGTCCCCGTGTTCCTCGAATGGATCTCTTAGTTGTTGAGAAGGTTGCCCAAAAGCAGTATATAAGGCATACCCAGTAAAACTTACAAGTAAACCAGATATAAAGATGGCAACTAGGGTTGCTATTTCCATTATTATATAATTTATAATTTCAAGACCACAACGGATCTATGAGATAAGATTACTTATTTACAATGAAATTGTATACAAAGTCAACAGATCTCAATGAATACAAAATAGGATTTATGGTTACACAAAGCGTTGAGGGTAGTTCTAGATCTCGTCCAAAACGAACTGGTGTAGGGGGGTTATTGAAACCATTGAATTCGGAATATGGTAAAGTAGCTCCTGGATGGGGAACTACTCCATTGATGGGAGTCACAATGGCCTTATTTGCAATATTTCTATCTATTATTTTAGAGATTTATAAT